TGCTAAACAGGCCAGAATTTATACTGGCTTAGTCTCGGTTAACAGCCGAGTGCCACAGGCTTCTGTTTATATAAAATAAGTGGAGTAGCCACTAATGGTGCAATATATTAAGGTGCGCGCATGTTTTATTTTTTAGGCGCAACTTCCGTTACGCCTACTATGTTACGACTTACCTCATCTTTCGACGAGGGCGACGGGCGATTTGTACGCGCTAAAGGTGGCCTATTCTAAAGGGCTTTTTTTCCCCTTTGTACTTCCAAGTCCTCCTTATTATGTTATATTTCATAAAGATAATAAGAGACTTTATTTGAAAGTAACCCATCACGTCCTTCTCATTAGCTATATTTTGACCTGACATTTTGGAGGTTGAGACCCTTTGGCTTACTAGAAATTACTCTTGCGGTGTAAGCTGACGGCGGCAATACACAGGCTGGTTCAAGAGAAGGTCGGGTCTTCGTGGATTATCGATTATCGGACAGGTTCCCCTGGGAGGTTAAAGCACCGCCAAGATCTTTAGGTTTTAACCATGTGGCCATAGTACCCCGGTGAGTTTATTTATGGCTAGAGATAGGTGGGTATCAAATCCACGTTTAGGTTCTAGCTTTCGCGATTCATAGTATGATACTTTGGGTATGAGGTATAGATTGGTCAGATTTTACCCCTGATATAGATCGTTTATAGTATCTTATTATATGTATTAGTCGCTTGTACCGAAATTAATTGATTTGGGCGCTGCTGTTTAACCGCGGTAGCTGGCACAGATTTAACCGGCCCATTTTCCTTTATCCGAATCTTGCTTTCGCAGTTTTAACAGGTTTAGCTACTACAGGCGTGAGAAGTTTATATTTATGTAGAAGTCTTTATTTCTTGCAAGTAATAAGTTTTAATAGTATATATTAAATATATTTATATTATTCCGCTTCCTCACGGGTGCGCATGTGCTTGTATGTATTAATTAAGGAAAAATCAATTGATGGCTAGATTCAAACAGTAAAGGTTTGAGGTTTGGATTACCATATTTGGGGCATGAACCCAATAGCTTATTTTAGCCTATCAAACCGAAGCTCCAGTAGGATTTCTACACTTTTAAATTTGCAATTTAATGTTGTCTATCAACTATGGAGCTTATAATGGTTTATATTATATTAAAATGTGCGTGTGTTTGTTATAAATATGTTATATATTTAATAACTTAGAAGTGGGATAATCAAAATGAGGCTGAAAGATGTGGCAAGTATCGAGATACTGATGGCTGGGATTGTGGCATATTTTGGGCCTGGGTTAGGGGGCCTTATAAATGATTTGGTTCTTATAGAGAAATAAGATGAGTAGAAGATTTTTAAATAGTAGTATATATTTAACATGGAGCTTATAATTAAAATAATTGGAAGTTTAATGAAGTTGTTGGAACATAGGGTTGAGATAATTATAATTTTTGGGAAGACACCGAGTATAGGGGGGACACCGCCTAGCCTTAAGAGGAGGGCTATCAGTCTTGGTTTTGTGAAATGGGCTTGGTTTGAGTTAGTTATTGGTTGTGTGTTAGATTTTAGTTGGGCTATAATAATAATTAAAATAATAGATGAGATTGTCATAATATAAAGGAGGAAGTAAATTTTAGCTACGAGAGTATTAAATTGAGCGCCTGCTAGAATTCAACCTATGTGTCCAATTGATGAGTATGCTAAAATTGCTCGAAGTTGGGTTTGATTTAAACCTCCAATTGCCCCGACTAGAGCATTAGTTGCTCTAATAATTCTTATAGACAAAGTGCGTTCATGTAGGGATTGGATGATAAGTAGTATAGGACCGAATTTTTGGAGTGTTGTTAAGATTAAACATAGTAGTCAAGGAAGTGTGTTTATAACTCTTGGGTACCAAAAATGTATAGGGGCTATACCTGCTTTTAGTAAAAGGGCCAGGAGGATGATGAGGGTGTAAGGGTTTGCTATAAAGCCTCCTAGAATACCTAGAATAAACATACCTGATCCGAAAGCTTGAATTAAGAAGTATTTAGTGGTTGCCTCTTGTGTTTTGGATGATGTTGTAGAAAATATTATAGGGATGAATGAATATATATTAATTTCTATCCCGATTCAAATTGACATTCAATCGTGGGCTCTCAATATTATAAAAATTCCACCCACTAAGGTAGGTATAAAAATAAAGGATGATAGTTTTAAATTTCACATAAAAGCAAGCGTGGAGTCGAACCGCACTCAATTTGGTTAGAAGCCTAATATAATCCAATTTGCTTTGTTATTCTGTTCAGTTTAGGGATCCTTCACGTCATTCATGGAAGAGACCTAGAATTAAGAGAACAATAAAGATGGAAATCCCAATTAAGGTGATTATAGGGTTTTTTGTGTTAAGGGTTAAAGGGATAGGGAGTAGAAGTACAATTTCAATATCGAATACTACGAAGATTACTGCTAATAGGAAAAATCGTATAGAGAATGGTATTCGTGCTTTTTTATATGGGTCAAAGCCACATTCAAAAGGTGATAGTTTTTCTCGTTTCTGCAGAGTGCGTGCTTTTAAGAAGAAAGCTGCGATTCCTATAAGAATTACTAAGATAACTGCTAAGCCAATAATAAATGAGTTTATTAACATTTTGATCAGTGATAAAATATTATCTTCCCCAGTTTAAAAGACTGGTGCTGTCGCAGCTCACTGAAATATATAGGTGTTGGGGAGCATGTCTCCCGTTTTTGGTCACATCAAAACCATCCGTTCATTCCCGGCGCGACACCTTTTGTTTATTTAGTTAAGATTACTAGAATAGAGTTTATAAGAAGAAGGGTAATTGCAAGGGGTAGAAGAGATTTTCATGTGAAGTACATTAGGTGATCGTAACGGATTCGAGGCATTGTGGCGCGAATTCAGATAAATACTAGAGAAATAATAGTGGTTGTAATGGGAATTAAGAGTCTTGTAATGAAAATGTTAAAATTTATTACTAGGAAAATGGCAGCCGTCAATAGTCTTATGATAATAATATTTGCGTATTCTGCTATAAAGATAAATGCAAACCCACTTCCGCTAAATTCAGTATTAAATCCTGAGACGAGCTCTGACTCTCCCTCAGCTAAGTCAAATGGGGTGCGGCTTGTTTCTGCTAAACATGTAATAAATCATGTAATTAATAAGGGTATTATTATTAGGCATGGGAGTGTTTGGGATTCAGAGATGATTTTACTAACATTGAATGATTGAGAGACACATAGGGCTGCAATTAGAATAAGAGCTATGCTTACTTCATAGGAGATGGTTTGGGCGACCCCTCGTACCGCCCCTAGCAGGGCATATTTAGAGTTTGATGATCATCCTGCCCCAAGAATTGTGTATACATTTAATCTTGATACACAGAGGAAAAGAAGGAGGCCAAATTTTATAAAAAATGTAGCTGATTGGTAAGGGTATAAGGATCAGAGAATTAGGGCTAGTATTAAACTGATAGCAGGGGAAGCTATAAAGCTTATATTATTCCCAGGAAGGGGGGTTGTATATTCTTTAGTAAAAAGTTTTGCTGCATCAGCCAAGGGCTGGGGAAGCCCACCTACACCTACTTTATTGGGGCCTTTTCGTAGTTGATAATAGGCGAGACACTTGCGTTCTAGTAGTGTGTAAAATGCTATTGCTAATATTGCTATCAAGTAGTTAATAATTACTATCAGAATAAAGGGGATATTCATTATATTTGCTTATAAAAGCTTGGAGGCTTGTAGATGAGTTGAACATCTTAATTGTTGGATTTCAAATCCAAATTACCCCGGGTAACAGGCCGGCTATTAGGGTTTATACCCTATTTCTTGCTTGCAAGGCAAGTGTTTTAATTAAACTAAATTGACTTGAAGTAGTATAAAGGGTAGGAGGAATATGRCTCCTTTGTATCGAGCTTAAGTCGATCACATTAGTCTGTCAACCCTTTAGTGTTAAAATTTAGAGAGTAAACGAGATTTTATGTTTGTGCTATATAGTAAAGTATTTCTTTTTTCTTCAAGGTCCTTTCGTACAATTGAGAGATTATTTGATTAAAGATAGAAGCTGACCTAGCTTACGCCGGTCTGAACTCAGCTCATGTAGGGCTTTAAAGGTTGAACAAACCTACCTTTAGGGGCTGCTACTACCCCTGGGATGCCCTAAGCCAACATCGAGGTGCCAACCCCTTCCTTCAATAGGTACTCTCAGGAAGGATTAGTCTGTTATCCCTGAGGTAGCTTATTTCTTTAAATTTGAATTTATTTATTTAATTGGTGTGTTTACCTTATTTTTTAGGTAGAAGTTTATTGTTCTCTAACCGCCCCAGTTAAACCATATGTGTGGCATAGAGAAAAATACTATGGCTTTTTCTCTATGGTTGTTTAGGTAAAGCTCTACAGGGTCTTCTTGTCTTTTAATAGTATTCAGGTTTCTTCACCTGAGGAATAGTTTTTATATATATTTAGGAAACAGTTTAACTTTCGTTTGTCCTTTCATACCATCCCACAATTAAAGGGTATATTATATGCTACCTTAGCACGGTCAGGGTACCGCGGCCGTTTAACCCGTGGGTCACTGGGCAGGCTTCACTTCCTATTATAAATCAGGAGGCTATGTTTTTGTTAAACAGTCGAAGTTAGTATTTGCTGAGTTCTTTCTAAATAATTAATATTATAAAGTGTTTATTTTTAAATGTTTATTAGAGTTTTAAAAATATTTGGGGTAGGTAATACTTATTTCAGCAGAATAGTTGTGTTATATGTTTTAACACGTTCTCAGTTATTAAGCCCATCTTTTAAAAAGTTATATTTAAATTATAGTCTTCTATATAGGTGCAGTTATGCAGTATAGTGGTGGGTGCTGTAAACCCTACATATTTTTTATATTTTGTTTGTAGATTTGGGGTATAATAAAGCTTGGCCTTTATTAAATAACATATAAGTTTGGTTTAAACCTATTGTCCTACTTTTATAGGGTTTAAGAGAACCAGCTATCTGCTCCTGCGATAGGTATGTAGCCACTGTATTTAGATGTTACTAATATATTGCAACATATATAATTTTGCTCCTAGCACTATAAATACAGCTCCGGAGTTTTCGGGGTAGAGCCTGTAGGTTTTAAGTTTGCTGAACCATGATGCACAAGGTATAAGGGTTTATTTTTACTGTTTATTTGTTTATAYTATACCCTTGCGGTTAAGCTATTATTGTTTTATTTTCTCAAGTTTTGTAGTATTGTTATTTCTATTTATAATATGAAAAGTATTATTTATAAAGCATTAGAATAAGTGGAGTCGAACCACTGTCAATTACAGTGTAAGTGTATTATATCTCCAGATACTATATTCTAGGTTATATAGTTTGTATAAAAGGTAGGAGTTTACATCCTTTGTTCCGAGCCTAAATCGGTTGCACTATTCTGCCAACCTTTTAAAAAGCATACCTGATAATATTTTTAAGTAGTAGTAGTAGAATTCTTCTTTATATGGGGAAATTTTTAGTGAGGGTTTTATGCAGGGATAATAGTGCTGTAATTAGAATAGTAATTTTTTTTATTATTTATTTTAAACGGGAATATTAAGGGGGCATATTTTAAAAAGTAGGCTAAAAATGAGAAAAATCGACCAAAAAGTGATTAAATCTTGCAAAGTAGCTTAAAATTTTGGGGTTTTACAAGGTAAAACTAAGTGTGCTCTTATTTTTTTTTGAAATTTTTTGGTACCTTCGGCATTTCCTTTTAAACTGGCGAAAATTAGGTAAAATTTTTGAAAGTTTTACACCCCCCCCTCGTAAAACCGCTGTTTTATGCCTGAAAGCCTGTGTAAACATAGTATTTTACTAATCATTTTAATGTGTGTATTGGGAAAAAAGGTTCRGTAGTTACTGTGTTAGTGTATATATTGTATATTATACCTAATATGTATCTTTATATAATTTTATACATATATATATATATATGTTATATATTATATATATAACATATATATATAAATATATGTTATATATATAATATATTAATAATGTTATATATTAATATATGTTATATATATATAAAAAAAAAAGCTAGGTTTGAGGTTTGGATTACCATGTTTGGGGCATGAACCCAATAGCTTCAATTAGCTCATCAAACTATATAAAATTATCTATGCTAGCAAGCTGATAGTTTACACCCATGAAGAGAATATTTCTGCTTTAATTATTATTAGAATTAAGGGAGATGCATGAAGTAGGATAATAAGATAATTTCGTTGGGTGAGTAGATTTATTGGATTGGAGAAGGAGGGGCGTCACCCATGTTGAGTTCTTGTGTAAAGGACTAGGGAGTAGGCGGCAGTATAAAATCTTATTATTGCGATTACAGGGGCTGTAAAGTATGAGATTGATAAGACACTAGTAAGGAGGATAATCTCTCTAAATAAATTAAATCTTGGCGGTGCTCCTATATTACAAGCTCTTAAAATGAACCATCAGAAGGATATTGCGGGAAAAATTGAAAGAAACCCTTTATTTAGGAAAATCCTTCGTGTATGGGAAACTTCGTAGGTTATATTAGTAATAGAGAATATAGCGGATGAACAGAGACCGTGGGCTAGCATTATTGCAAGAGATCCTTCTCACCCTCATTGTGTACAGGATAGGGTGCCGGCGGTTAAAAGACCTATATGGCCGATTGATGAATATGCAATTAAAGATTTAAGATCTGTTTGTCGTAAACATATTATTGCTGTAAGAACTGCACCTCATAAGCTTAGGCTTGTAATTATTGCTGTAACTGTTGTGTTTAATCAACTGAAGGGGACAGATAGTCGTAGTAGGCCGTATCTTCCTAGTTTTAGTAGAACTCCTGCAAGTACTATTGAACCTGCTACTGGAGCTTCAACATGGGCTTTTGGAAGTCAGAGATGAAATATATATAGGGGTATTTTTACTAAAAAGGCTATGATTGATATTAATCATCATAAATGTAGGATATTTATAGAGGGTGAGGATATAATGTTAAAAATTGATAATGTGTTATTTAGTTTATAGATATATATTAGGCTTATTAAAAGGGGTAATGATGCAGTTATAGTATAAAGTATTAAGTAGGAGCCTGCTTGTAGGCGTTCTGGTTGGTACCCCCATCCTAGAATGAGGATTAGAGTTGGGATTAATGAGGCTTCGAAGAAAATATAAAATATAAGAAAGTTATTTGCTATAAATGTGATGACAAGAACTATGTTTAATATAAGAACATTAATAACAAAGGAGGTTTTGGATTGATTGTTAAATATAATTTTATAACTGGCAGTTAGTATTATGGCCGTGGTTCATAGTGTTAATATAATTAATATAGAAGATATTAGATCGTTAAATAAGAGAGAATAAATTATTTGATTGACTATAGAGATTGATGGGATAAATATGGTTAAGCATATAAAGGTTAGTATTATTAAAGTTAGGCTTATAATTGCTCATATATGTGGGACAGGTAATATTAATATAAGTGGTATAACTATACAGGTAATAATGAGTTTTAACATTTTGAGGCTGTTATTAATTTGACGTGGTCTGACCCATATCGTCGAGTTATTGAGACCAGGATGGCTAGACCAATTGCTGCTTCACATGCACCAAAGACTAGTAAAATTAATCTTGTAAATATTTCTATTTGGTTGAATGGACCTAGTGTTAGGGCTGCGAATAGCACTAAAGATAAGACTATTGCTTCTAAACATAGTAGGGTTATTAGTAGAGATTTACGTTGTGAGATAACTCTTAGCATTGTAATTATTGTTATGAGGGGTAGAAGTAAGGAATATAAAGGTATAACCATAGTTAAAAGATTGATAATCATTTTTTGGTTTACAAGACCAACGCCTCTTTTTGGCTTTCTTAACGTCAGATAACGAGAATTTTTCTCGAACATAAATACCCAAGACTTATATTTTATTTAAACTATTATCTGATATTTACTGATAATTTATCAGATTTTTAGCGTGAAAAGCTAACGTATTGGATATACTATAAATATTTATACTATAAGGTGTAGGATACCGTTTTAACAGCTTCAATGTTATGCCTTAAATGTAGGCTATTATAGTGTTTAGGAGAATAGAAGAAGTAGTAGCGGGCAAATTATTAAGGTTGCCAGGTTAATATAAATGGTGATACTATTGTCTTGGGTTGGTTGAATGGCTTTAGTAATATTTGAAGAGACTTCAAAGATTCCTTGAGCTCCTACATTTTCGATTCATGATTGGTCTAGGGATTTAAGTAGGTGGTGGCTAATAAGGAGAAATGGGTTTAGGATTGCTTGGGTAGACATTGGGGTGAGGAATCATATATGTGTTAAGGCGTAGGATAGGGCTGATCTTGGTGGGYTGTTTAATGGATAAAAAGTTGGATTAGGCCATCATGTTAGTGAAATACCAATAATAATTATTAGGATTGTTATAAATTTTATATAGCTTGGCAGGACAGGGTCAAAGTCTAAAGGTATGAGAATTCAACTTATTATAGCCCCTCCAATAATGGCGCTTGTTGTAAGAATTAGAATTGGTCAGGTTATAGCTGTATCATCGTCGTTGATATTAATTAATGGAGGCTGGTTTGAGGGGGCTCATATAATAAATAATATAAAGCGAATTGAATATGCTGTTGTTAGAGCCGTAGCAGCAAACACTAGAAATAAAATATAGGAGTTAATAGGGTATCAGAGGGAGAGTTCAAGGATTATATCTTTGGAGTAAAAGCCGGCTAAGAAAGGGGCGCCACAAAGTGCTAAATTAGCAATAATTAGGCATGATATAGTAGCAGGCATTTGTTGTCTTAGTCTCCCTACTTCTCGCAGGTCTTGACTGTGTAGGTGTAAATGAATAACAGATCCGGCGCATAAAAATAATAATGCTTTAAATAGGGCATGGGTTAGTAAGTGGAATATAGCCAATTTTGGTATATTTAGTGCCAGGCTTGTTATTATCACTCCTAATTGCCTTAAAGTGGATAAAGCAATAATTTTTTTTAGGTCATACTCTACTATAGCACATATACCTGCTATTAATATAGTTAAAGTTGCTAGGATTAAAAGTAGTGGGTTAAATCAGGTTGACTGATGTAGAAATGGGTAGAATCGAATTAATAGAAAAATCCCTGCGGTTACTAAGGTAGATGAGTGGACCAGTGCTGACACTGGTGTGGGGGCTGCTATTGCGGCCGGTAATCAACTAGAGAATGGTATTTGTGCGCTTTTAGTGAGTGCGGCAATTAGAATGGCGAGAGTTAATGATTGGGATAAACTTGAATCTCACATATTGATAATATTTCAATGTCCTTGATTGATAGCCCATCCAATCGATAGGAGTAAGAAAACATCCCCAATACGATTTGTGAGAGCCGTGATCATACCTGCAGAGAGGGATTTAGCGTTTTGATAGTAAATAATAAGGAGGAAAGAGACTAGGCCTAAGCCATCTCAGCCTAGAAGTAGAGTTATTAAGTGTGGGAAAAAAATTAATATATTTATAGATAAGACAAAGAGAAGAACTAGAATAATAAATCGGTTTATAAATGGATYTGGTCCTATATAGGATTTGGCAAAACGAACTACATTGGAAGAAATAAATAGAACGACTGAGCTAAATAGTAGGCCTATGGGGTCTATAATTACTGGAAATGAAATAGTTATTGGGCCTATAGTACAAATATTTCAGTAGATTAGGGTAATTTTGTCTGCTATAAGGAAGTTTATAGCTAGAATAAGGTTAATAATGGCTAGTGTTATTAATAGACGTGATGAAACATGAGAAATGTGCGGGCTGTAGTGTTTGAKCATGATTAAGGGCACAATAATGTGCATTGCTGGGGCCACAACTCAGAGTTTTAGATTAAACTACCTTAAGAGAAAGAGGGAAGGAGTATCACTTCCTTGTTTTGGGTCGAAACCAAAGTGTATTTAAACGCTCTTTCAATGTGTATGTTCATCTGCGTATAGAGTTAATAGAAGAGTAAAAATATATGCTTGGATAATACAAATTCCTATTTCGAATAGGATATAAAATGCTTGAATAGAAAGTGAAATAACTGCTAACGTTACTGAGGTGAATATTGTTGGGGCTCCGTATGCTCTAATTAGGGTTATAACAACGTGACCGGCAGTTATATTTGCCCCTAGTCGAAAGGATAGCGTAATGGGGCGGACTGACAGGCTTGTAGTTTCAATTAACACTAAAAATGGGTTTAATCAATCTGGAGCTCCTCCTGGCAGAAGTTGGGCCGTAAATGTTGACGGGCTATTGAAGAGGCTTGAGAGGATTAGAGTGAACCATATTGTTAGGCCAAATGTTAATGTGAAATATAAATGTCTTGTTGTTCTGAATGAGTATGGGATAAGACCTCTTATATTTATAATAATAATTAAGCAAAATAAAGTTGTTATAATTGGTGTAAATCCTTTTAAGTGATTTCCTGCGGTACGGGTTGATTGCTCAAATATAATTGATTTTGAGAGAAAAAGTACTTGGAGGAATCGTGAATAATTTAGTCAGTATGAGGATGAGATAAGGGTTAAAATAATAAAATTTATAGCTCAGAATAATATTGGTGAGGTGGAGTGTATACTGTTAATGGCTGGGTCAAAAGATGAGAAAATATCTGTTAACATCAGGTCCTGAGGCTTATGCCCCAATTTAAGCTTTGAAGGCTTTTAGTTTTTATTAACTTAAGGGCCTATTTATTTGTTTTAATAATTATATCTCACATGTGGTGTAAGGGAGGATTTACTATAAAGAATATAAAATATATAGTTGTGAAGATCTGTCCTAGAAGGATATAAGGGGCTTCTACTGGTCGGCCACCAATTCATGTTAGGAGGGCCCCTACTCCTACTAAACATCAAAATAATATTTGGTTTAATGGGTAGTAAGTGTTACCGCGGCGTTGTCAGGTTTGGGATAGTGGAAGAATAAAGAGAATTAAAATGGCCCTAAATATGGCAATCACCCCTCCTAATTTATTAGGAATTGATCGTAGGATTGCGTATGCTCATAAGAAGTATCATTCTGGTTTAATGTGAAGAGGAGTTACTAACGGGTTGGCAGGGATAAAATTTTCAGGGTCTCCAAGTTCTGCGGGTCAAAATATAACGATTAAACCTAGGGTTAGGAAAAGTAATAAAAATCCTATAACATCTTTAGATGTGTAGTATCAATGAAATGGAATTTTATCTGAATCACTGTTTAGGCCAAGAGGGTTATTAGATCCTGTTTGATGTAGAAATAAGAGATGAACAGCGGATAGGGCTGCAATAATAAAAGGAAGAAGAAAGTGTAATGTGAAGAATCGGTTTAGGGTTGCGTTATCTACAGCGAACCCTCCTCAGATCCATTCAACTAAAGTTTTTCCGATATATGGAATGGCAGAAAACAAGTTTGTAATGACTGTTGCACCTCAAAATCTTATCTGGCCTCAAATTAGAACATAGCCTATAAATGCTGTTGCTATAAGGACAATTAAGATAATCACCCCAATGTTTCATGTTTCAGTAAAGGTGAAGGAGCCATAATATAGGCCTCGTCCGATGTGTAAATAAATACAAATGAAAAATCATGAGCCGCCGTTAGCGTGTATGTTTCGTAGTAATCATCCATAGTTAACGTCCCGGGTAATATGGGCAATTGATGAAAATGCTATATCTACATGTGATGTATAGTGTATTGCTAAAAAAAGACCTGTGACAATTTGTATTACTAAACAGAGGCCTAGAAGAGAGCCAAAGTTTCATCAAATAGATAAATTTACTGGGGCCGGTAGGTCTACTATGGCGTTGTTTATAATTTGTATTAGAGGGTGGGCTTTACGAATTGGTTTATACATATTTAAAGAGTACAGGTTGTAAGCTGAATTTTATTTAAATGGTCGTAAGGGGCCTTCTGTTGGATTGGCGATATTAACTACTACTACCATGGCTAAGAGTAGGATGAGAGTGAGTAGAATTAGGATTGGAATATTGTTTATTATATAAAGAGAGGCAAATGCTGGGGCATTTGTTGATGAAAATATAAGTGTTGGGGAAAGACTTATTTTACTTGCCAGAGCATAAATGGATGCTATAATGATTATTGGTAGGATGATAGGGGCTATGAAATTTAATTTTTTATTTGGGTCAATTGCGATGAAGTATGCAAATATAACTAGTAATCCTCCAATATAGATTAAAAAAATAATAAATCTTAATCAAGATGTTAGGGGAAGACAGACGATTGAGGCCACCATAAAGGCTATAATGAGGACTCAAATACCTAGTATAAGTGGGGTAGTAGCTAGTGCTATGGCAATAGTTATAGATATAATTCATAGTAGGATAAGGGAAATGGTCATTTATAAGTATAGGAGTTGAACCTATTCTTCAGGGTCCAAAAACCTGTGTACGCCATATACTAAAATATATTATTGTGTTACAGGGTTTAAGATCCTCATCAGTAAATGCATAGATATAGAAAAATTCAAACAACATCAACAAAATGTCAATATCAAGCTGCGGCTTCAAAACCTAGATGGTGGCCTCTTGAAAAATGATGTATAAGTACGCGTATAAGGCAAATGAGAAGAAATGTTGACCCGATTAATACATGTAAGCCATGAAATCCTGTAGCTACGAAGAATACTGAGCCGTAAACTCTGTCGGCAATTGTAAAAGATGTTTCAAGATATTCACCGGCTTGAAGGAATGTGAAATATGCACCTAGGACAACTGTTAGTGCGAGGGCTTGAGTGGCTTCTTCTCGATTTCCCTCTGTAAGTCTGTGGTGAGCTCAGGTTACTGTGACACCCCTTGCTAATAAGGTTGCTGTATTAAGAAGTGGGATGGAGAATGGGTTTAGCGCTTCAATACCCGTTGGCGGTCAGCAACACCCAAGTTCTGGAGCTGGTGATAATCTTCTGTGGAAAAAAGCTCAGAAAAAAGCGAAGAAAAAGCAGACCTCTGATGTAATAAATAGGATTATGCCGAGTCGCAGCCCTCGAGATACTATTGATGTGTGGTGGCCTAGGAATGTAGCTTCACGCACTACATCTCGTCACCATTGAATTATAGTGATTGCAATAATGATTAGGCCTACTTTGAAGCATAAAGTGTTATAACCGTGGAACCATGCAGCCATACCTACTGTTAAGGCGAAGGCACCAATTGATCCTGTTAAGGGTCATGGGCTTATTTGGACAAGGTGGTAAGGTTGTCGTACCATTACCTTTTTTAAAATAAATTAAACTTCCTGCTTGGAAGGCAGGTGTACTATGAGGATACTTAAAAGGTGTAGTAAGGAGGGAAAGCCCCTATAAGAAGGTTTACAGCCTTCTGCCTAAGATTTCGGCCACATTACTGTTGAGATATTATCTTCAGTTTCATGTAGAAAATAGTTTTGTATCTGTATTTGAAGGGGAGCTAATTTGTAGGGTGGGTGTTTGGTATCACCAAGATGTTGATATTAGAAGAAGTATAAATATAAAGAATAGCGGAACTGCAGTGGCTCACCTTAATGGAGATAAATGTGGCATGTAAAAACCGCCGCTTTGCGGCAATTTGAGATTGACACTCTCTTGTTATATATTTAACTAGGTTTTTAGGATGAGTTTGAAGAGGCTCAACTTACAAATGAGTTATATGAAACGGCTTCTAAAGCGATTGGTATAAATGTGTGATTAGCCCCGCAAATTTCTGAACATTGGCCAAAGTACACACCTGGGCGATTAATAAAGAACCCTAATTGATTTAATCGTCCTGGAATAGCGTCTCTTTTAACTCCTAGAGCTGGGATTGCCCATGCATGAATTACATCGCTAGATGTTGTTAGGAGGCGGATTTCTACATTGGTTGGGACTACTATGCGGTTGTCTACTTCTAAAAGACGAAATTGTCCGGGTTTTAAATCTTCTGTTGGGATTATATAAGAGTCAAATTCTAAATTAAATATGTCTGAGTATTCGTAGGTTCAATATCATTGGTGTCCAATGGCTTTAATTGTAATTCTTGGGTTTCTAATTTCATCTATTAGATAGAGAAGGCGAATAGACGGAATAGCGAGAATAAGTAAGAGGAAGCATGGAAGAATCGTTCACAGTAGCTCAATGGACTGTGCTTCTGTGAAAGATCGGCAGATGAATTTTGTTTTGAGGATAGAATATATGGCGTAGCCTACTACTGTAGTGACTAGAGTAAGAATTAATAAGACGTGATCATGAAAAGCAATAAGTTGGGTTATAACAGGTGTTACAGAATCTATAAATGTTATTTGTCCTCAGTGGGCCATTTAAACAGTCAAATAAGTTTTAAATGATAGATAAATATAGTTTTTATGTATTTGATACTTCTGTTTTATTTTAATATTTTATAATTTGTATAGGTAAGGATAGATTATAATTAATAAGAAATTGTAATTACAGGAGCCTCATCGAATCCATGGGACGGCATAGGTTGAGTACTACTTACTCATTCTAAGGATGTGCCTCGATGTGCTCTAGAGATTACACCTCGTTGAGAGGAAAAGGCCTCTCATAATAAGAAAATAAATAAGAGTAGTGCAATAAATGATATTGTAGAACCATATGTTGATAGAACGTTTCATTTAGTGTAGGTGTCCGGGTAATCTGAGTAACGTCGCGGTATTCCCCTTAAACCTAAAAAATGTTGGGGAAAGAAGGTGAGATTAACCCCGAAAAATATGGCAAAGAAATGAACTTTGGCTCAACGTTCGTGGATTGTAAGCCCGGAGAGTAAGGGGAACCAGTTATAAAATGCTGCAAATAACGCAAAAACTGCTCCTATACTAAGGACGTAGTGAAAGTGAGCTACTACGTAGTAGGTGTCATGAAGCATAATATCGATTGATGAATTTGATAGTATAATTCCAGTAAGACCTCCAATTGTAAATAGAAAAATAAATCCTAAAGCTCACAGTATTGGTAGTTCAAATTTAACGGGGTTACCACAAATTGTTGCTAATCATCTAAAGACTTTAATTCCTGTGGGTACTGCAATAATTATAGTTGCGGCAGTGAAATAGGCTCGTGTGTCTACATCTATTCCTACCGTGAACATGTGGTGGGCCCACACAATAAACCCAAGTACGCCAATTCCTAGCATGGCATAAATTATTCCGAGTGTTCCAAATGGTTCTAATTTACCTCTGTGGTGTGTGACAATATGAGAAATGGCACCAAACCCTGGAAGGATTAGAATGTATACTTCTGGGTGGCCAAAAAATCAAAATAGGTGTTGAAACAGAACTGGGTCCCCCCCACCCCTAGGGTCAAAGAATGTAGTATTTAGGTTACGGTCAGTTAGTAGTATAGTGATTGCCCCGGCTAAAACTGGGAGTGAGAGTAGAAGTAGCACAGTAGTAATTTTTACAGATCATACGAATAGTGGGATTCGTTCTAATTGAAAACCGCTTCTACGTATATTAAGGACTGTTGAGATAAAGTTAATAGCGCCGAGAATTGATGAAGCACCGGCAAGATGAAGAGAAAAAATGGCAAGGTCTACAGATGGGCCGGCATGGGCTATATTATTGGCAAGGGGTGGATATACAGTTCATCCTGTGCCTACTCCTTTTTCGACAGCAGCTGAGCTTACTAGAAGTGTTAAAGAAGGTGGTAGAAGTCAAAAGCTTATATTATTTATTCGTGGGAATGCCATATCTGGGACTCCGAGTATTAAAGGGATTAACCAGTTACCAAATCCACCAATGAAAATTGGTATCACTATAAAAAAAATTATTAAGAAAGCATGAGCTGTTACAATAGTATTATATAATTGGTCCCTCCCTAGAAGAGAACCTGGTTGTCCAAGTTCTATTCGGATTAGGACTCTTATTGAGGTGCCTAGAAGGCCCCCTCAAACACCTAAGATAAAATATAGGGTTCCGATGTCTTTATGATTAGTTGAATAGAGTCAGCGCAT